AATGAGAGGAAGAGGGGCGTATATACTAAATGTGGTATATATCCATCTATATTGAATTGCGGATACAGAAATGATAGAATCATTTCTGATTAGACTAAATATGGGGCTCCGATAGAGCTGAAAAAGGGTAGACAAAAAAATAAGAATTAAAGAAATTGAAGAATAGAATTAAAGAATAAGGGGATATGGCGAAATTGGTAGACGCTACGGACTTAATTGGATTGAGCCTTGGTATGGAAACTTACTAAGTGGATAACTTTCAAATTCAGAGAAACCCTGGAATAAAAAAGGGGCAATCCTGAGCCAAATCCGATTTTTTGAAATGAAAAAAAGTTTATATAGACAGAATAAATAAAAAAGGATAGGTGCAGAGACTCAATGGAAGCTGTTCTAATAAATGGAGTTGACTGTCTTGCATTAGTAAAGTAAGGGAACCTTTCGTTAAAATTGCGGATTCAAACAAAGTAAAGGATAACCCTAGAAATACATATACGTACCGAAAGACTATCTCAAATAATTAATGTAATTATGAAAAAGAAAATAAAAATATTGAATCGATTTCAAGTTGAAGAAAAAATCGATTGATCAAATCATTCACTCCACAGTCTGATAAATAACTAATTAATCGGACGAGAATAAAGATAGAGTCCCATTCTACATGTTAATATTGACAACAAGGAAATTTATAGTAAGAGGAAAATCCGTCGACTTTAGAAATCGTGAGGGTTCAAGTCCCTCTATCCCCAAAAAAGGCCGTTCGACTCCATAATTTTTTATCTTATTTTTACTTTTCGTTAACGGTTCAAACCTTCTCATTCGGTTCTTTGCATAAACTTTCTTTTCAGAAGTCTTGTGGTAGATCTGATACACATGCAAATGAGCATCTTTGAGTAAACAAAGTAATCCCTGTTGAAAATTGGAATGATTAACAATCAAAATACAAATCATTACTTGGATTGAAACATACGAAGTCATCTTTTTATTTTACAGATTCCAGGTCCTAGATAAGACTTTAGAATACTTTTTCGTCTTTCTTTTTTAATTGACATAGACCCAAGCCGTTTAGTAAAATGAGGAAGACGGTGCATCGGAAATGGTCGGGATAGCTCAGCTGGTAGAGCAGAGGACTGAAAATCCTCGTGTCACCAGTTCAAATCTGGTTCCTGACACACGATTATGAGTATCTATTCGATAATTTAATTAAACTAATTGATATGGATTGGATCGACATACATATTTATTAATATAATAAAATATAATAATGTGGATCATGCTACCTAATTTAGCCATTTAGATATTTTGGGATGGAGCCCCTTTAGATGAGTAAAGAGTATATGAAAGTATGTAAAAATATGTATTTGTATTTCAAAGAAGAAAATTCAATTATGTTTCCTCTTCGTTTTTATTTATTAATAATATGTCTCTTTTCGGTCAAAAAAGATTCGAATATTCCATCGAAAAATTCTATTTTATTCTTCTACTTCTATGTTATTCTATATTTATATTCTAATTCTTACATTCTATATTATATTCTTACCTTATTCTTAACCTCTTTTTAATTCAATTCGTATTTGAAAGGTTCAATTCGTTAGTTAAAAAACTTTAAAGTATAATTTAAGGAAGTTTTGAAGGGTGGGAATATCCAAGATCCATCTTAGATACAGTACAAATTGAATCCGATACTCTTTAATTTCTTTGTATTTTCTTGCATATTCTATTTTTTCTATTTATTTATTCCACTCTATGTGATTTTTTATATGTGACTTTATATAATATAGTTGTTCATCAAAGGGATGTGCGCGGTACAAAGTTCATAATGCATAACTTGTTTAGTTCATCTTATTTGTTCGGCTCGTTCGAAATAAATATCGTCAAAAATGGAGAATCCGACGAATCCTTATTTGGATTGTCTTTTTTTTAGTCCACATATCTATGAATAAAATAATGAATGAGTCAAAGAACGAACAAATATCCCTCGAATATCGGAAGCTGTAGCATTGAAAAGAAAATTAGTTTCTTATTTTGTTAATTTTATTCAATGAGCATCTTGTATTTCATAAAAATTCGGAGCAATATAATCCTTACGTAAAGGCCACCCTATCCAACTTTCCGGCATTAAAATACGTTTCAGACGTGGATGATTATCATAAGAGATTCCTACCATATCATAGGATTCTCTTTCTTGAAAATCCGCACTTTTCCAAACCCAGAAAACTGATGGAATTCTAGGATTCTTCCTTGGGGTAAATACTTTTATACATACTTCTTCTGGTTGATCTAGACCATACTCGATTCTCGTAAGATGATATACACTAGCTAACAGTCCGCCCGGTGCTACATCATAGGCACATTGGGAACGCAGATAGTTGTAACCATATACATATAAAATGACAGCAATGGAATGCCAATCTTCGGGCTTTATTTGTAAAGTCTCTATTCCTTGGTAATCAAAACCCAAAGATCTATGAACTAGCCCATGTTTGACCAGCCAAGTAGACAA